GTTAATGTAGCTTAACATAAAGCGTGGCACTGAAGATGCCAAGATGAGCCGTAAAAGGTTCCAGTGACACAAAAGCCTGGTCCTGACTTTAACATCAATTATAACTCAACCTACACATGCAAGTTTCCGCACCCCTGTGAGAATGCCCCCTAACCCCGACAGGAAAAGAGGAGCGGGCATCAGGCACACTACGGTGGCCCAAAACGCCTTGCTTAGCCACACCCCCAAGGGAACTCAGCAGTGATAAACATTAAGCAATGAGCGAAAGCTTGACTTAGTTAGAGTTAAATAGGGCCGGTAAAACTCGTGCCAGCCACCGCGGTTATACGAGGGGCCCAAACTGATAAATCACGGCGTAAAGTGTGATTAAAGACATACGATATACTAAAGCTAAATAGCCCCTATGCTGTCATACGCCATGGGGCCCACGAAGTCCAACGACGAAAGTGGCTTTATAAACCTTGAACTCACGACAGTCAGGGCACAAACTGGGATTAGATACCCCACTATGCTTGACCTTAAACTACGGCGATAAACCTACAAACTTCGCCCGCCAGGGGACTACGAGCGCTAGCTTAAAACCCAAAGGACTTGGCGGTGCCTCAAACCCACCTAGAGGAGCCTGTTCTATAACCGATAATCCCCGTTAAACCTCACCTCTCCTTGTTAATCCCGCCTATATACCGCCGTCGCCAGTTTACCTTATGAAAGAATAATAGTAAGCAAAAGGGGCACTACCCAAAACGTCAGGTCGAGGTGTAGCGAATGGAGAGGGAAGAAATGGGCTACATTTTCTGCAACAGAATATAACGAAAAGTGTAATGAAAAGTACACAGTTGAAGGCGGATTTAGCAGTAAAAAGAAAATAGAGAGTTCTTTTGAAGCCGGCTCTGAGGCGCGTACACACCGCCCGTCACTCTCCTCGAATAGAAAATGACAATAAATAAAACCTTGAAAAGCAAAAGAGGAGGCAAGTCGTAACATGGTAAGTGTACCGGAAGGTGCACTTGGAACAATTAGGACGTAGCTAAACAGAAGAGCATCTCCCTTACACCGAGAAGATACTCGTGCAAATCGAGTCGCCCTAAGCCAAATAGCTAGCCTGAACACACAATTAAAACTCAACCATATATAACCTAAGTCATCTCTAAAAACTAAAACATTCTACCCCCTCAGTATAGGCGATAGAAAAGGACCCCAGAGCAATAGAAAAAGTACCGCAAGGGAAAGCTGAAAGAGAAATGAAACAAACCGCCAAAGCTAAAAAAAGCAGAGACTAACTCTCGTACCTTTTGCATCATGATTTAGCAAGATAAGCCCAAGCAAAGGGAACTTAAGTTTGGCCCCCCGAAACCAGGAGAGCTACTCCGGGGCAGCCCAAAGGGGCGAACCCGTCTCTGTGGCAAAAGAGTGGAAAGACCCCCGAGTAGAGGTGATAAGTCTACCGAGCCTGGTAATAGCTGGTTGCTCAGAAAATGAATATTAGTTCAGCCCTATATAATCCTAATACTACGGACAAAAGAAACAAGTAATACATAGGAGTTAGTCAAAGGGGGGACAGCCCCTTTGAAAAAGGATACAACCTTAACTAGGAGAACAAGGATCATAAACCCCAAGGAAACCTATGCCCCAGTGGGCCTAAAAGCAGCCACCTGTAGAGATAGCGTTAAAGCTCAAGAAATAACTGACCTATAATAAAGATAAACAAATCCGAACTCCCTTTAAACACTGAGCCCCCCTATGAAAACATAGAGAAGACAATGCTAGAATTAGTAATAAGAAGGACACGCCCTTCTCCTAGCACGATTGTAAGTCAGACAGGACAAACCACTGATGATTAACGGACCCATAAGAGAGAACAGCAATAAACAAAAGCATCAAGAAGACCCTGCTCCAGTTACCGTTACCCCAACACAGGAGTGCGCCGAGGAAAGATTAAAACGGAGAGAAGGAACTCGGCAAACCTAAACCCCGCCTGTTTACCAAAAACATCGCCTCTTGCAAACTATGAAGTATAAGAGGTCCCGCCTGCCCTGTGACAGCAATGTTTAACGGCCGCGGTATTTTAACCGCGCGAAGGTAGCGTAATCACTTGTCTTTTAAATGGAGACCTGTATGAATGGCATAACGAGGGTTTAACTGTCTCCTCCCCCCAATCAATGAAATTGATCTGCTCGTGCAGAAGCGAGCATGAGAACATAAGACGAGAAGACCCTATGGAGCTTTAGGCAAATGACCAAGCACACATAACCCCTTACCATACTAAGGAGGAAAATAAAACGCCATTGGACAAAATGCCTTCGGTTGGGGCGACCATGGAGGAAAAAAAAGCCTCCAGGTGGAACGGGAAAACCCCTAAACTAAGAGAAACAACTCTAAGTAACAGAAATTCTGACCAAACGTGACCCAGGACAAACCTGATCAACGAACCAAGTTACCCTAGGGATAACAGCGCAATCCCCTCCCAGAGTCCGTATCGACGAGGGGGCTTACGACCTCGATGTTGGATCAGGACATCCTAATGGTGCAGCCGCTATTAAGGGTTCGTTTGTTCAACGATTAACAGTCCTACGTGATCTGAGTTCAGACCGGAGTAATCCAGGTCGGTTTCTATCTATGATCTTGCTTGCCCCCAGTACGAAAGGACCGGAGCAAGGGGGCCCACAAAGAAAACAAGCCTCATTCCAATTTACTGAAACCAAATAAAGTAACAAATGGAAAAGATATAATTGCTAGAGATAATAGCATCGCTAAGGTGGCAGAGCCTGGTAATTGCAAAAGGCCTAAGCCCTTTCTCTCGGAGGTTCAAATCCTCTCCTTCAGCTATGAATTCAATCATAACCCACATCATCAACCCCCTGGCATATATCGTCCCAGTACTACTAGCCGTAGCCTTTCTGACCCTTTTAGAGCGGAAAGTCCTAGGATATATGCAACTGCGGAAAGGCCCAAACGTAGTAGGCCCATACGGCCTTTTGCAACCAATCGCTGACGGAGTAAAACTATTCATCAAAGAGCCAGTACGCCCCTCAACTTCCTCTCCATTTCTATTCTTAGCAACCCCCACCATGGCACTTACACTTGCCCTGACCTTATGGGCCCCAATCCCAATGCCCTACCCCGTAGTAGACCTAAATTTGGGAATTTTATTTGTCCTTGCACTGTCAAGCCTCGCCGTTTACTCCATCCTTGGCTCAGGATGGGCTTCGAATTCCAAATACGCCCTGATCGGAGCTCTTCGCGCCGTTGCACAAACCATCTCCTATGAAGTGAGTCTTGGTCTAATTCTTCTTTCAATTATTATTATAGTTGGAGGCTTCAACTTAAGCATGTTCAACACCGCCCAAGAAGCCATCTGACTCTTGGCCCCAGGTTGACCACTCGCCGCAATATGATATGTATCTACGCTAGCGGAAACCAACCGCGCCCCTTTCGACCTAACAGAAGGAGAATCCGAACTCGTATCCGGTTTCAACGTCGAATATGCAGGCGGCCCATTCGCCCTGTTTTTCTTAGCCGAGTATTCAAACATTTTATTAATAAACACCCTATCCACAATTTTATTTCTAGGCGCAATGCACAACCCCCTCATTCCTGAACTAACAACAATTAATTTAATATTCAAAGCCGCCCTGCTCTCAGTACTATTCCTCTGAGTACGAGCATCGTACCCGCGATTCCGATATGACCAACTCATACATCTAGTCTGAAAAAATTTTCTCCCCGTGGCCCTTGCACTTCTGATATGAAACACTGCCCTCCCAATCGCACTTGCTGGCCTCCCACCCCAATTTTAAGGGAATCGTGCCTGAAGATTAAAGGATCACTTTGATAGAGTGGATCATGGAGGCTAAACCCTCCCGATTCCTTAGGAAGAAGGGACTTGAACCCATACTCAAGAGATCAAAACTCTTAGCGCTTCCGTTACACCACTTCCTAGTAAAGTCAGCTAAACAAGCTCTCGGGCCCATACCCCGAACATGTTGGTTAAAACCCTTCCTTTGCTAATGAACCCATGAGTCCTATTTATTATTATCGCAAGCCTAGGCCTAGGAACCACAATTACATTCGCTAGCTCTCATTGATTATTAGCATGAATGGGCCTGGAAATTAACACGTTGGCCATTATTCCATTAATAGCCCAACACCACCACCCCCGAGCCGTCGAAGCTGCAACAAAATATTTCCTCACACAAGCGACCGCGGCCGCCCTCATCCTATTTGCCACCACCTCGAACGCGTGAATACTAGGTGAATGGCACATCCAGCAACTGAACCACCCACTAGCGGCCACTATTACCATGATTTCACTAGGCATAAAAGTTGGCCTTGCCCCAACACACTTTTGACTCCCAGAAGTCCTTCAGGGTCTGGACCTAACCACAGGACTAATTCTCTCAACATGACAAAAACTTGCCCCTATGACGTTAATCTACCAACTGGCCCCAAACATCAGCCAAACCACGTTACTAGTAATCGGCTTAGCCTCCACTCTCGTGGGCGGATGGGGCGGCCTTAATCAAACACAATTACGAAAAATTCTAGCATATTCATCAATTGCCCATATAGGATGGATAATGATCGTACTAAAATATGCCCCCAATCTAATATTGCTCAACCTCGGGGTCTACATCATCATAACCTCAGCCACTTTCATAATACTAAAAATGATCTCAGCAACGAACATCAACACCCTTGCCATGGCTTGAACGAAAGCACCTGCTTTAATCACCATTACCATAATTGGTATACTTTCCCTAGGAGGCCTCCCCCCACTAACCGGGTTTATACCTAAGTGAATAATCTTACAAGAACTTACCAAACAAGACGTACCTCTAACAGCAACCATTATAGCCCTCGCAGCTCTCCTAAGCTTATTTTTCTACCTACGACTTTGCTACAACATAACCCTCACGTCAGGGCCAAACACTATTAATAACAAAACCGCATGGCGACTCAAAGCAACTGGTACGACAACCCCGCTCCCAACAATAGCAGCCATCTCCACAATAATATTACCCGCGACCCCAACAATTTTAGCCCTGCTAACATAGGGACTTAGGATAAATAGACCAAAGGCCTTCAAAGCCTTAAGTGAGAGTGAAAACCTCTTAGTCTCTGCTAAGACCTGCGGGCCTCTATCCCACATTAATTGAATGCAACTCAAACGCTTTAATTAAGCTAAGGCCTTAGTAGATGAGAGGGCCTCGATCCCTCAAAAACCTAGTTAACAGCTAGGTGCCTAAGCCAGCGGGCATTCATCTATCTTCCCCTTGCTTGGGGAAGGGGAAGTCCCGGCAAGCGCTAGCTTGCGCCCTCAGGTTTGCAATCTGATATGCTGCTACACTACAGGACTTGATAAGAAAAGGAATTTAACCTCTATTCATGAGTCTACAGCCCACCGCCTAAACACTCGGCCATCTTACCTGTGGCAATCACCCGTTGATTTTTCTCTACCAATCATAAAGACATCGGCACCCTTTATTTAGTATTTGGTGCTTGAGCCGGGATGGTAGGCACTGCCTTAAGCCTGCTAATCCGAGCCGAACTGAGTCAGCCTGGAGCCCTTTTAGGTGACGACCAAATTTATAATGTAATCGTGACAGCGCACGCTTTCGTAATGATTTTCTTTATAGTAATACCCGTGATGATCGGCGGTTTCGGAAATTGACTTATTCCATTAATAATTGGAGCCCCTGATATAGCATTCCCTCGAATAAATAATATAAGCTTCTGACTTCTTCCCCCCTCGTTCCTGCTGTTACTAGCCTCCTCGGGGGTAGAAGCAGGAGCAGGAACTGGGTGAACTGTTTACCCCCCATTAGCAGGAAATCTCGCGCACGCCGGGGCGTCCGTAGACCTAACTATTTTCTCACTGCATTTGGCCGGTGTATCATCAATTTTAGGGGCAATTAATTTTATTACCACAATTATTAACATGAAACCCCCAGCAATTACACAGTATCAAACCCCTCTTTTCGTATGGGCAGTTCTAGTCACAGCCGTTCTTCTACTCCTCTCCCTGCCCGTACTAGCTGCTGGCATTACCATACTACTAACGGATCGAAACCTTAATACAACTTTCTTTGACCCCGCAGGAGGGGGTGACCCAATCCTTTATCAACACCTATTCTGATTCTTCGGCCACCCTGAAGTCTATATTTTAATTCTCCCCGGATTTGGAATAATCTCTCACATCGTTGCATATTATGCCGGAAAACCCCAACCTTTCGGGTACATGGGAATGGTCTGAGCAATGATAGCGATCGGATTACTAGGCTTTATTGTATGAGCCCACCATATGTTCACAGTAGGAATAGACGTGGACACGCGTGCTTATTTCACTTCTGCTACAATGATTATTGCTATTCCAACAGGAGTAAAAGTTTTCAGCTGACTTGCTACGCTCCACGGGGGGCAGATTAAGTGAGAAACCCCACTATTATGGGCTTTAGGTTTTATTTTCTTATTCACTGTTGGGGGACTGACCGGAATCGTCCTGGCCAACTCATCAATCGACATTGTTTTGCATGACACTTACTACGTCGTGGCACACTTCCATTATGTCCTATCGATAGGAGCGGTATTTGCTATCATAGGAGGATTCGTCCACTGATTCCCGCTATTTACCGGATATACCCTCCACGACACTTGAACAAAAATCCACTTCGGGGTAATGTTTATCGGTGTTAACCTTACCTTTTTCCCTCAACATTTCCTAGGCCTTGCGGGAATACCCCGACGTTACTCAGACTACCCAGATGCTTACACCCTTTGAAATACAATTTCCTCTATCGGCTCACTGGTATCGCTCACAGCTGTAATTTTATTCTTATTTATCCTATGGGAAGCTTTCGCCTCAAAACGGGAAGTAAAATGAGTAGAATTAACCCCAACAAACGTAGAATGACTCCATGGCTGCCCTCCGCCTTATCATACTTTTGAAGAGCCTGGTTATGTCCGAGTCCATCCCGCCTGAGACTACAAATTCTGAGACACAAACCCGCTATACGGGAAAATAGTTAAATATTCAAGAAAGGAAGGAATCGAACCCCCATAAGGCGGTTTCAAGCCGACCACATAACCAGTCTGTCACTTTCTTTTAATAAGATGCTAGTAACAAAGATTACACTGCCTTGTCGAGACAGAATTGTGGGTTAAAGTCCCGCGCATCTTAATGGCACACCCCGCTCAGCTAGGATTCCAAGATGCAGCCTCACCAGTAATAGAAGAACTCCTCCACTTCCATGATCACGCACTAATAATCGTATTCTTAATTAGCACACTTGTTCTTTACATTATTGTAGCAATGGTCACAACCACTCTCACAGATGTATACATTCTAGACTCCCAAGAAATTGAAATTGTATGAACCGTTTTACCAGCAATTATCCTAATCCTAATTGCCCTCCCATCACTACGAATTCTGTATCTAATGGATGAAATTAATGACCCCCACCTCACAATTAAGGCAATCGGCCACCAATGATACTGAAGCTATGAGTATACAGACTATGAAGACCTAGGATTTGATTCATATATAATTCCAACTCAAGACTTGACCCCTGGACAGTTCCGCCTACTGGAGACAGACCATCGAATAGTAGTTCCAATAGAATCTCCAGTGCGAGTACTCGTAACAGCAGAAGATGTTCTACATTCATGAGCAGTACCAGCTCTTGGCGTAAAAATAGATGCAGTACCAGGGCGACTAAACCAAACAGCATTCATCGCAGCTCGCCCAGGGGTCTACTACGGCCAATGTTCGGAAATTTGCGGCGCTAACCACAGCTTTATACCCATTGTAGTTGAAGCAGTACCCCTGCAACACTTCGAAAACTGATCCTCAACAATACTTGAAGACGCCTCATTGAGAAGCTAAACAGGACCTAGCGTTAGCCTTTTAAGCTAAAAATTGGTGATTCCGACCACCCTTAATGATATGCCCCAACTAAACCCCTCCCCTTGATTTATTATCCTGGTATTCTCATGAATAGTTTTTCTTATTGTAGCCCCAACCAAAGTAATAGGACACAAATTTAATAATGAGCCAACTACCCAAGCCACACAAACCACCACAACCAACCCTTGAAATTGACCATGGCATTAAACTTTTTCGACCAATTTATAAGCCCCACTCTCATAGGTATCCCGTTAATAGGCCTAGCCCTTGTTCTCCCCTGAATCTTGTACCCTACACCCACCTCTCGATGACTAAATAACCGGCTATTAACCCTACAAGGATGATTTATCAACCGCTTTACGCAACAGATTTTTACACCGCTCAACCCCGCAGGCCACAAATGAGCACTCCTTTTAACTTCCTTAATATTATTCCTCATTACAATAAATCTACTAGGCCTCCTTCCCTATACCTTTACTCCAACCACTCAACTCTCCCTTAACATGGGTTTTGCAGTACCTTTGTGGTTAGCTACAGTAATTATTGGGATGCGAAATCAGCCAACAATTGCCTTAGGACATCTGCTTCCAGAAGGAACACCAGTCCCCTTAATTCCTGTTCTGATCATTATCGAAACAATCAGCCTATTTATTCGACCTCTTGCTTTAGGAGTACGACTAACCGCAAATTTAACAGCAGGTCACCTTTTAATCCAACTTATTGCCACCGCTGTCTTTGTACTCCTCCCGTTAATACCTTCCGTGGCAATCTTAACCGCCTTAGTCTTATTCCTACTAACACTTTTAGAAGTAGCCGTGGCCATAATCCAAGCATATGTATTCGTACTATTACTAAGCCTCTACCTACAAGAAAACGTATAATGGCACACCAAGCACACGCATACCACATAGTCGACCCAAGCCCATGACCTTTGACAGGCGCAGTTGCCGCACTATTAGTCACCTCCGGAACCGCAATATGGTTTCACTTCCAGTCTATAACACTTATTACATTAGGAATAGCTTTATTACTACTTACAATATACCAATGATGACGGGATATCGTCCGAGAAGGCACCTTTCAAGGCCACCACACACCCCCTGTGCAAAAAGGCCTTCGATATGGAATGATCCTATTTATTACTTCAGAAGTTTTCTTTTTCTTAGGATTTTTTTGAGCATTCTACCACTCTAGTCTTGCCCCTACTCCAGAATTAGGAGCCTGCTGGCCCCCAACAGGTATTATTACTTTAGACCCATTTGAAGTGCCACTACTCAACACCGCAGTACTCCTGGCATCAGGGGTTACAGTAACATGAGCTCACCACAGCATTATAGAAGGAGAACGAAAGCAAGCAATCCAGTCCCTTGCACTTACAATCCTGCTAGGCTTCTACTTTACCCTACTACAAGCAATAGAATATTACGAAGCTCCATTTACGATTGCCGACGGAGTTTACGGATCAACATTTTTTGTAGCTACCGGATTTCACGGACTACATGTGATTATTGGCTCAACATTCTTAGCAGTCTGCTTCCTACGACAGGTGAAATACCACTTCACATCAGAACACCATTTCGGGTTCGAAGCCGCTGCATGATACTGACACTTCGTAGACGTAGTATGACTATTCTTATACGTCTCAATCTATTGATGAGGCTCATAATCTTTCTAGTATCAAATTAATACAAGTGACTTCCAATTACTTAATCCTGGTTAAAATCCAGGGAAAGATAATGAACCCTATTATCTCCATCCTAATGATCACCACAGGCCTCTCATGCGTATTAATCTTTATCTCATTCTGATTACCACAAATGAGCCCGGATTCAGAAAAACTTTCTCCATATGAATGTGGGTTCGACCCTCTCGGGTCCGCTCGACTACCTTTCTCAATACGATTTTTCCTCGTCGCCATCCTATTTCTACTTTTCGATCTAGAAATCGCCCTTCTCCTTCCCCTCCCATGAGGCAACCAACTACTCGACACAACTCAAACACTATTTTGAGCTACCCTAATCATCATCCTTTTAACTATCGGACTCGCTTATGAATGAGCCCAGGGGGGTCTAGAATGAGCTGAATAGACGATTAGTCTAAATGAAAGACCGCTGATTTCGGCTCAGCAAAACATGGTTCAAATCCATGATCGTCCTATGACCCCTTCCCAACTCACATTTACCATAGCGTTCACCCTTGGACTATCAGGTCTTGCTTTTCACCGAAAACACCTACTCTCCGCCCTTCTCTGTCTAGAAGCAATAATATTAGCCTTATTTGTAGCAATAGCTTTGTGATCTACTCAAATAAACTCAAACGCGTTCTCACCAGCGCCCATAATACTACTAGCTTTTTCTGCTTGCGAAGCTAGCGCAGGTCTAGCGCTCTTAGTAGCCACTTCACGAACCCACGGAACAGACCATTTAAAAGCCCTGAACCTACTACAATGCTAAAAATCCTGATCCCAACCATTATGATAATTCCCACAATCTGATTACTCAATAAAAAAGCAATCTGAATTACAACTTCATCACAGGGGCTTGCAATTGCAGCCATCAGTTTAATATGAATAAAATGAGACAATGAAGTAGGGTGATCTTCATCCAATCTACTCATTGCAACTGACCCGTTATCAACCCCCCTACTAGTCCTGTCCTGCTGACTACTCCCGCTGATAATTATCGCAAGCCAAAATCACATATCCACAGAACCTATTAACCGACAGCGAACATTTATTACTCTCCTAGTCTCCTTGCAGACATTCTTAATTATAGCTTTCGGAGCAACAGAAGTAATTATGTTCTATGTTATATTCGAAGCCACTCTTATTCCTACGCTAATTATTATCACACGATGGGGAAACCAAGCAGAACGCCTGAATGCAGGAACGTACTTTCTTTTCTATACCCTAGCAGGCTCACTACCCCTGCTAGTCGCTCTTTTAATTCTCCAGAAAGATTTAGGCACCCTCTCCATATTCATCATCCAACATGACAACCTCACCATAACTTCATGAGGAGATAAGGTTTGATGGGCGGGGTGCCTTCTAGCCTTCTTAGTTAAAATGCCTTTATATGGGGTTCACCTTTGACTCCCAAAAGCACACGTAGAAGCCCCCATCGCAGGTTCGATAGTCCTAGCCGCCGTATTACTAAAACTAGGGGGATACGGTATAATACGAATCATGACTATTCTGACCCCGCACACCAAAGAGTTAGCATACCCCTTTATTATCCTTGCTCTTTGGGGTATTGTTATAACCGGTTCAATTTGCATACGTCAAACAGACTTAAAATCAATAATTGCCTACTCTTCCGTAAGCCACATAGGCTTAGTAGCCGCGGGCATTCTAATTCAAACCCCTTGAGGTTTCACAGGAGCAATTATTTTAATGATTGCTCACGGACTAGTCTCCTCCGCACTCTTTTGTTTGGCAAACACCAACTATGAACGAACCCACAGCCGAACCCTCCTACTAGCGCGCGGTCTGCACATAATTCTTCCATTAGCCGCAACCTGGTGGTTCATTACATCCCTAGCCAATCTTGCCCTCCCCCCGCTTCCAAACCTCATAGGGGAATTAATAATCATTACGTCAATATTCAACTGATCATATTTTACAATTATTCTAACTGGACTAGGCACTCTGATTACAGCAGGGTACTCGCTATACATATTCCTAATAACACAACGAGGCCCCACTCCAAACCATATTACTGGACTAGAACCATCTTACACCCGAGAGCACCTCCTAATCTCGCTTCACTTAATCCCACTAATCCTCTTAATTCTTAAACCTGAACTTATGTGGGGCTGATGTTTGTGTTAATATAGTTTAACTAAAACCCTAGATTGTGATTCTAGAAATAGAAGATAAAACCTTCTTATTGACCAAGGGAGAAAGTCTTCTCGGAAAAGTGCTAATTTTTCTCAAGCTATGGTTAGACTCCATAGATCCCTTGGCCCCTAAAGGATAATAGTTAATCCGTTGGTCTTAGGAACCAAAAACTCTTGGTGCAACTCCAAGTAGTGGCTATGCACCCCACAATTTTAATCTTTAATTCAACACTCCTACTAGTTTTAACGATTCTAGCCTACCCCCTCGCTACTACACTGGACCCTGCCCCTCTCAAAAGTACTTGAGCAATTACGCAAGTAAAAACAGCAGTACAATTGGCATTCTTCATCAGCCTACTACCTCTATGCATCTTTTTAGACCAGGGGATAGAAGCCATTACAACAAACTGAACTTGAACGAACACCATAACCTTTGACCTAAATATAAGCTTCAAATTCGACCAATTCTCCATTATCTTTACACCAATTGCCCTATATGTCACCTGATCTATCCTAGAATTTGCCTCATGATACATAAGTGCCGACCCAAACATGAACCGCTTCTTTAAATACCTTTTAATATTTTTAATCGCAATAATTGTCTTAACCACAGCCAACAACATGTTTCAACTTTTCATCGGATGAGAGGGCGTGGGAATCATATCTTTCCTCCTAATTGGTTGATGGTCCGGGCGGGCAGACGCCAACACCGCAGCCCTGCAAGCAGTAATTTACAACCGAGTAGGGGACATCGGGCTTATCCTGTCAATAGCTTGACTAGCGATAAATTCAAACAGCTGAGAAATTCAACAAATTTTTGCTGTGTCTAAAGAAACAGACCTCACCCTTCCACTAATGGGGTTGATCCTTGCTGCAACCGGAAAATCAGCCCAGTTCGGACTTCATCCTTGACTGCCCGCTGCAATAGAAGGCCCAACGCCAGTCTCTGCCCTACTGCACTCCAGCACCATGGTTGTTGCCGGAATTTTTTTACTAATCCGTCTTCATCCTATAATACAAAACAACCAAACAGCACTAACAACTTGCCTCTGCCTCGGAGCACTCACGACCCTGTTTACAGCTATCTGTGCGCTTACCCAAAATGATATCAAAAAAATCGTTGCTTTCTCAACATCAAGCCAATTAGGTCTAATAATAGTTACCATTGGGTTAAACCAACCCCAACTAGCGTTCTTTCATATCTGCACGCACGCCTTTTTCAAAGCAATACTATTTCTCTGCTCAGGTTCAATTATTCACAGCCTAAATGATGAGCAAGACATCCGAAAAATAGGAGGCCTTCACCGAATAATACCATTGACCTCATCCTGTATAACTATCGGAAGCCTTGCCCTAACGGGCACCCCATTCTTAGCAGGATTTTTCTCGAAAGACGCAATTATTGAAGCCCTAAACACATCCCTTATTAACGCCTGAGCCCTCACTCTCACCCTGGTAGCGACATCTTTCACCGCCGTTTATAGCCTCCGAATTATCTTCTTCGCATCCATGGGCCAACCCCGACACCTCTCTCTTTCCCCAATCAATGAAAACAATTCGACCCTTACAAAACCTATTAAACGCTTGGCTTGAGGAAGCATTATCGCGGGGTTAATTATTACTTCTAACTTTATACCAACTAAGACCCAAGTAATAACAATACCCGAAGAATTAAAACTCGGGGCCCTTACCGTTACAATTTTAGGTTTTATTGCAGCAATCGAATTAACTAACCTCACAACCAAACAGCTAAAAACAACCCCCGACACCACTACCCACAACTTTTCAAACATGCTAGGATTTTTTCCGTCAATCGTTCACCGAATCACACCTAAGCTACTACTCACACTAGGGCAAAGCGCCGCAACCCAAATAGTAGACCAGACCTGGCTAGAAAAAGCCGGACCCAAAGGGGCGACCACCACTCAGATCCCGATCATCAAGACAATTAATGACCCGCAACAAGGTCTCATCAAAACCTACCTCGGGGTGTTTTTACTAACTGTTTCCCTCGCCACCTTGATTGTTGCCTCAATTTAAATTGCTCGCAAAGCCCCCCGATCTCGTCCTCGAGACAATTCTAGCACTACAAAAAGGGTCAACAGCAGAGCTCACCCACAAACTATTAATATCTCACCACCAAAAAAATAAATGTAAGAAACGCCCCCAAAATCTCCACGGACAGCTGAAAACCCTTGAGACTCATCTACCACAAAGCAATCAATCATTTTTCCATCAACACACAACGCCACTCCAGCAACACATAAAAGGCCATAACCTAACACATAGCCTAATACAGACCAATCTCCCCAAGATTCAGGATAAGGCTCTGCAGCTAAGGCTGCAGAATACGCAAAGACCACCAACATCCCCCCCAAATAAATAAGAAACAAAACTAAAGAAACAAAAGACCCGCCATAACTTGCTAATATCCCACACCCACCCCCAGCTGCCAAAACCAAACCAAGAGCCGCAAAATAAGGAGCGGGATTGGACGCGACCCCCAACACCCCCACAACTAAAAGCGCCATGAACAAGAAAACAAAATATTCCATAATTTTCACCCGGGCTCTAACCAGGACCAATGATATGAAAAACCACCGTTGTAATTCAACTATGAAAACTGCTTTAATGGCAAACCTCCGAAAAACCCACCCAATCCTAAAAATCGCCAACGACGCCTTAGTCGATTTACCTACCCCATCGAACATCTCAGCTATATGAAATTTCGGCTCCCTTTTAGGACTTTGCTTAATTGCCCAAATCTTAACAGGATTATTCCTCGCCATACACTACACCTCAGATATTTCCACAGCTTTTTCATCCGTAGCACATATCTGTCGAGATGTAAACTACGGCTGACTTATCCGAAACTTACATGCAAACGGCGCATCATTCTTTTTCATTTGCCTATACATACACATCGCACGAGGCCTATACTACGGCTCGTACTTATACAAAGAGACTTGAAATATCGGAGTAATCCTATTTTTGCTAGTCATGATAACGGCTTTCGTTGGATACGTCCTTCCCTGAGGTCAAATATCTTTCTGAGGAGCTACCGTAATTACAAACCTACTTTCCGCTGTCCCATATGTAGGAAACACCCTAGTCCAATGAATCTGAGGGGGGTTCTCGGTAGACAATGCAACTCTCACGCGCTTCTTCGCATTTCACTTCCTACTCCCTTTTGTAGTGCTAGCCGCAACCATTCTTCACCTACTTTTTTTACACGAAACAGGATCAAACAACCCTGCTGGCCTCAACTCAGACGCAGACAAAATTCCGTTTCACCCCTACTTTTCTTACAAGGACCTATTAGGGTTCATTATTATACTTACCGCTCTCACATCTCTTGCGCTTTTCTATCCAAACGCCTTAGGAGACCCAGACAATTTTATCCCCGCCAACCCGATGGTTACTCCGCCCCACATTAAACCCGAGTGATACTTTTTATTCGCATATGCCATTCTTCGGTCCATCCCAAACAAGCTAGGCGGTGTCTTAGCCCTCCTCTTCTCTATTTTAATCCTCATGCTAGTCCCCCTACTCCATACGTCAAAACAACGAGCCCTAACCTTTCGACCTGCTTCCCAGCTTCTATTTTGACTTCTAGTAGCTGACATGTTTGTACTCACCTGAATTGGCGGAATGCCCGTAGAACACCCCTTCATCATCATTGGGCAAACTGCATCTGTATTATATTTCACCTTATTCCTAATCTTGAACCCTGTAGTGGCCTGAGTAGAAAATAAAATACTTGACTGATAACGCCCCAATAGCTTAATTCAAAAGCACCGGTCTTGTAAACCGGAGAATGAAGATTAAAGTCCTTCTTGGCGCAGATCAGAAAGGAGAGATTCTAACTCTCATCCTTAGCTCCCAAAGCTAAGATCATAAATTAAACTACCTTCTGAAGACATTACATTATGTCTTACAAGCATTGCCCTATATGTAGCAACAATTGTCAAGTGGACTAATTGTTGATCCCAAAAATTGTTTACTTGTCCACTTGGTTTGTTCCGTGAAGTACATATTATGCTTTATCACACATATTGAAGTAATTACATAATCATCCTTTTTGTAATACACACTGTTCCCAACATTTGAATCCAAAAACATATAATCCAGGCATTAAAAAAATAAAAAACTGAAAGCAACATTAAGAGTTACTCAGCAATATGCCATTTCTAGTCAAAAATAATTGACTAATCAAAACGCGCTTTGCTTGGTTTAAAATAAATTTGAAACTCCAATAATATCACAGTAAGAACCGACCAACAAGCACAAGTCAGGGGCATAAGTTTAATGATAGAATCAGGGGCACAGATTGTGGGGGTAGCACTTAGTGAACTATTCCTGGCATTTGGTTCCTATTTCAGGCACATTAAAGTCCGAACTACTCATATTGTGAACTGTTCCCGACATATGTTATTGGTGTGACACATACGACTCGTTACCCACCAAGCCGAGCGTTCTTCCAAAGGCATGGGGTTTTTCTCTTATTCGGGTGCCTTTCATCAACACATCCAGTTTTGTCTCGACCCAGATTCATGAGGGTAGTACATTTCCTTGCATATGAATATTTCCTGAATGCTTGAAAGACATTGACCAAGAACCACATTAATTTGTATCAGGTGCATAAAGTAGTTTTCTAGGACCAGAGCTTCCTTAGTTTCCCCCGGGAGACTTTCGTCAAACCCCCCTACCCCCCTTGACACGGGCAACCCCATCGTTTTCTGTCAAACCCCAAAAGCAGACAAACTTGAGCCTAAAGACTACCCCAATTTAAATTTATTATAGCATATATATTATTTAAACAAAAACAATATATAT